AAAGTCCCTTCAGGGGTATTCCGAAGGTGTAACCTAGGCAACGAAAGAGAAAGGGGCCCGATACTTCAACTAGAGGAGCGACCAGTTGGTTCACCAAACCCCGACCCAGCGTCACGCGTTCTCCAGGTCCGAAGGGATCCAGTGCCCAACTACCGACTCCTTCCGGAATTGCGTTATCGGAGCCGAGCCAGGAATGGCCGTTAGTGGACACCCACCACTTTTCACCGGTTAGAGAGGCCCTCTTTAATACATTAAGAAAAGATGTTCACAGGGGCCAGAAAGACTCGGTCATAGGAACTTAGACCGCCTACGCGCTGGTAAACGAAAACCACCTCGACCGGATCAAAGTAAACAACAATGTCGAATCAGGCCGCCCCTTGCCTTGAAAGAATTCACAGGCGGCCACCAGCTTTCCCAAAATCAATGAGGGGAGATCTGCTGCTTACTGCTCACGGAAACATCCGACCTATACTATAGTAAAGTCGTCCGCGTATCTTTCTGATCTCTCTTCCTTCTATTTATAAGATTATTGGCTTTGACCAATTCAAGGTGAAAAAAAAAAGGGGGTTGGCTAAAAAAGGGGAAGAGAGGATAGCTTTGGGGTACGCTCACTTCTGCATTTTTGTTTAGGTTATCGAGATTATCAATCGCTCTTTTTAGTGGGGAGGAATAGTGCGTGAATGGCGGTTCTCAGACGAGGGAATCGTTCCTCTCTAAATAAAGATATAGGCTAGAATGAATGCTTCTATCGATAGAGCTTTCACGTCTGCGTATAGAATCGTTCGTTTTTTTGCCCTTTCCATTCCGTTCTTACTATATCATGGGCAGTTGGGTTGGAATCCGTGTGATGGTTCGAGAGTGGTTTCAAATATTCTTCGCATCCATCTTCGGACTTGTGTTAGAAATGTCCCGCGGGACTGAGTTAGTGGTCGAGTCGTTTTTGGTAATTGACACCCGTCGCATTAGTCTCAATTCATATGTTACCATTCATAGTGAAGTAGCCCTCTTTTTTATGTCTGAGTGCCTTATTCTATCTATAAAAGTCCTTCTTTGTCTATAGCTCGGGTCAGTCCCCCATGGTCTGCTTTGATTTTCTCGAACAGTGCCGGCCCGCATCAGGGACTCTCGTGCGAGCCATACAACGTTCCCAGGCAGGAACTGCTCCTTTCCTTTTTCTCCCTATTGAGTTCCTCCCATCCCAGGCGTTGATCTCGCAACGGCCCTCCAGCATGTCCTCATATCGCGTCCGTCACCACAGCTGCGCATCCCCAGATAGATACATTGTTTGTTGCCATTGTGACTTGGTCGTCAAAAGGGGCACAAACAGAAAGTGCTTTTCCATATCCCAAAAGTCTTCGATCCTTAGCATCTCGGGTGCCAACGAATGCCTTTGGTTTCGCTTGATTCGAACCATCTCCGTCGAGCCACTGCTTATGGCCTTTTGTAGTATGGGGACCTCGCCCCTATTCTCTAAAGCTTGCCACCCCGTGGAAGGTCACACAAGAAGGCTATTCGACCGACAAAACGTAGGAATTAGTGCGTGCTGAAAAATGGACTTTTCTTTCTAAGTGAAGGGCAGGAGAAAGAATCTTGCATCTATCTCGAGTTGCTCCCTTGAGCGATCTATCCCTGGTTTTGTGACGTCGAGTTTGCTCTATTCTCTCGGGCTCCTATCAAGCTTCGCTTCGCGCATGATAGCGGCATTCTTTTTATGTTTTGGGGAAGGAAGTCGCTCGCTAGTGCACCTCACCCAAGGTTCACGTCGCTAGGTCAATTAATGCTTCGACGCACTCCCGCCCCGTGTTTTCGACAGAGTGTTTGTTGTGCCATACTTCGAGAATGACACGGTTCGGAGGAAGTCTAACTCATTTGGGTGAAAACTCCTTCTTCCAATCCCGTAGAGAGGCCTGGAAGAATAGATTGAGAATAACAAGACGATTGACCAATTGAATCATCTTAAATTAAGACATCATGCCCTAGACGCGAAGGTGAGTAAGAGAGCCAGGTGAATTCTGCGAAGATGGAAGAGCGGACTTCTGAGGAGACTGGAAGCCTATAAATAATAGGAATGGCGAACTGGAACCTCATCCTTCAAAGGTTTGGTGTATATGTGTCCTATTCGTAACGACCCCGACCTTGCGTCAGGGAAAGTGGGAAAAAGCCTAAGACTCTACGGGCTAGCCGGGCCTAAAGGAGCTTATCAAATTCCACCTATGTAGTGACTCGCATTCAACAACTAAGAGTCTTCCTTCTCATCTCCTTCTTTGGAATTCAATTCTTCTTCATTTCCCACCCTAGCCGCCCTTCCTTAACAAGATGGCTCGGAGCAAGCAAAGTCTTACGTTATCCACCATTTTTTTTTTAGCGCAGAAGGGGAGTAAGCACACAATGAAATAGGTGGAGAGTCACATTTCTTAATAATGCCCAAAAGCCCGTTTAGCCCTTCGGACTAAGGCGTGACCGTAGGATCTCAAAGTGTCGGAATGAGTTGAAGACGAGATGTGGTGTCCAGTCGGATAGGGCGAGGCGAGAAGGTGAACAAGGATCAAAACAGGCATGGTGCTTAGGGTGGCCTCCTTCATTTCCTGACGTTGGGTTCATTCGCGCAAGTTTAGCTAGGAGCCTCCTTATTGCCCAGCCCCCTTATTAGTTGCCGGCCCGCGTGAGATCAAAGTCACCCGCCGTCCGTTCGCTTTGTTTTGGTCTTGACGTGCTTTGAAAAACATAGAGATATGATTTGCACTAGAACACTGACGATAGACCCACCGGGAACACATTTACTACTGGGCATTGACATCTTAATGCGTTGCAATCTGGACATTGATTGATCTTTATGCTTCCCAGCAGCTATGCAATCCGAATCGGCTACCAGTACCTAAAAAGTTAAGACCGCTCGAGTTCTTGAGACCGGGGAGGGGCACCCCCAGTGCAGGGCCAATTTCAGTGCCGGTTGGAGACCTGGTTCGAGATGCATATCTTGAAAGAGAGCCATCACCTCGCCCAACATCCCTTCCTTTTCAATAGTCAATTCGAGAGCCACAAATCCAAAAGCTTAATTAAAAAGCAGTTGATCTTGATCCAATTCCCGATGCATAGGGCGAAATCTGGTTGAAGCCCCCAAATGGGAACCTATCGAACGGGAATTTTTAGTAGTGCTGCTCGCTATAAATATCTTTTTGAGGACAGCGGACGTCAAAAATTTGAGTGAATTATGAATCTTCATGGTCTTTCTGAAAAGAAGAGCATATCCACCTTGAAGACCTTCTGGAAAGTCGCCTATGGAAAGAGCATACCCAACCAATATGAGCCTGTCCGAGACTTGCCATTCCCATGGAAGAAAGTTTCCCTGCGTATTGATTCATTACCGACTGAACGGAAAATGCTTGCTTCTATTCCCTCCCTCCGAGCGATGAACCTTGATTGTATAGCTGTACGGAATCCCTGGGGAGTGAAGGGGTAGGTGAAACAGGAGGGGGTGGAAGAACTACGGAAAGTAATCCATAAGATTCCATACCTTTCTGGCTATACGGAAGGGCGGAATGGATCATCAGAGGGTGGAAATTTAGTCCTATTGGAATACTTTATTTTCAATAGGGATTGCATGCCCATTCTTAGGGATGAATCACTTCACGGGAGAGAACACGAGGGATGAGCGACGATCGGCCTACCTAAGTTTTGACTAGTCATCATCGGTTTACCCGCTTGCTGAAACCACCCTCCATAGCCGATTGGATGGTTGGATAGCCACTCAACTCTTCACTATACTTCCTGTATCCCACTCCCCTCTCTATCTCTCTCGACCCATTCACCGGAGTATGTTGGGCTGGAATGCCCCATTCCCATCTCTTTATGATCTCTGGGCCTTCCCGCTATGAGATATTCCCGGCGCAGAAGCATATTCATGCAGAATACTAGAATATTCATTTCCCCTCTCCATATAGGGGTAGGAATCCCTAGAAGAGGGTAGAAGGTCATTTTGTCATCAGTGGAAAAGCATGCGTGATAAGGATACTCCTCTATGCGAAGCGAAGGTTCTGGCTTTCAAAGGACGGGTAAGGGGCGGGGAGGGGGAAGGGAGTTTCGGGAACAAAGCCCCCGGATTTGAGAGTTCAGCCCTACCCTAGTGTATAATATCTTTTCCCTATCTAAGCTATATAAAAATAGCCAACTAAAAAAGTCATGCGCTTGTCAATTAATTCTTGGTGTAATACGTAAATGATTGGTGTCAGAATTGATCACTGATCAGTCTCATCCGTGTAAGAATTAGGAATTCCTCTTCCAACTCGTCCCGGAATGGGCGTTATGGCAAAGAACAAGAAGAAAACAAAAGGAGGAATTTGTCCAATAGTAACAAATGGTGCCTCCACAGGTTGACATCCGATCCAACCTAGTAGTAAGCGATCCGCCAAAAGCAACCAAAATATTCCTTGGTGAATCGGGCGAAAACTTGAACTACGCACATACATACTTTTAAAAAAAGGTAAAGCCAACAGACATATAAAAACTGGTGCTATTGCGGCTACACCTCCCGATTTGTCAGGTATACTACGAAGAATGGCATGGATCGGTAGGAAATACCATTCCGGCACAATATGAGGCGGGGTGGGCATCGGATTAGCAGGTATATAATTGTCGGGATGCCCCAAAACATTAGGAGCATAAAAAATCCAAATGGAAAAAAAGATAGCAAAAGCTACCCAACCTACTAGATCCTTTACATAAAAATAAGGGTAAAAAGAAATTTGATCCATCTCTGAATGTACACCCAATGGATTATTTGATCCATATTGATGCAATGCGGCTAGATGAAGAAGACTGGCGCCCACTAAAATAAAGGGGAGTAAATGATGAAGACTAAAAAAACGATTTAAGGTGGCATTGTCCACGGAGAAACCACCCCAAAGCCAAGTCACTATGGTATCTCCTACTACAGGTATGGCGCTAGCTAAGCTTGTAATTACTGTAGCTCCCCAAAAGCTCATCTGACCCCAAGGTGGTACGTATCCTGTAAAAGCTGTCACAATCATTAATAGGAAGATTACAACTCCGAGACACCGAACAAATTCCCTAGGACTGCTATAACTCGCATGATATAGACCACGAAAAATATGAAGGTGAACCACAATGAGAAACATACTTGCCCCATTAGCATGCATATAACGGAGCAACCAGCCCCCTTCAACATCTCTCATAACGTGTTCTACGCTGTTGAAAGCTAGATCCACATGAGGTGTGTAATGCATAGCTAAAAAAACGCCAGTCACTATCTGAATGACTAAACAAATACCAGCTAACGAACCGAAGCCCCACCAATAACTAAGATTGCTCGGGGTTGGATAATCTATCAAATGTTGATTAAGTGTGGAGGATATAGGTTGTTGAAGAAGAGAGAATCGTTGGTTCCTTATAGTCATTTTTTTCTCTTATCGTGACAACTCTGGTTCCCCCACTTTTTTTTCGTTCTGGGGCCCTACTTACTATAAAAAAGAATCCATTATTTTTTCTTTCTTCCACCTCCGAAGGATGGATGGAGGGGATATACAGCGAAAGAAGCGAGCGTCGAAGGGGTCATCCTGGGTTACGGAAGAGTCGTCCGACTGCTCGGTGACCGAATCAGAGGGTTTATTACCGCTTTCTCTTCTCTCCAGCACTCTCGGACTGATCATATTACTGCAACAAAGCAAGCTTAGGAATGAATCTAATGGAAATTTAGGTCTCTGTCCGCTTGGAAGATTCTTCTTTCCTCTTCGGTGAAAGAGGGCAAAGGTGTGTGGGAGAAAGAATTCTAAAAGGAGAGAAGATTTCATTTCGTCCACCAAGCGGGACAGAGTGCGACCCCTAAGCAATTGGAGGTTCTCGTCCATCTCTTGGGGGTCCGTATCATCTGAAAACTTTTCCTGTTCGATTAGCATAGCTAAATTTGATTGAATAGGATGACTCAGCGTCAGGGAAAGTAAAGTAAGTAAGCCCCCCTTTGCCTTGAAAGAATTTTGTTTCGCTGCGCCCTGAATCAATCAAAAAGCTTATTTTTTTGAATTCATCCCATTTTATTTTGGCGAGAGGGAGGCTTTGAGTCACCTGGGCTACGGATTTGTCGGTTGGTTGATTCTCGAAATCACCTCTTGAGAAAAAAAAAGGCCCTCGGGTCCCGACCAAAAAATGAATAGGAAGCGGGGCGGGCGAGGTTCTTTCATTAAAGGGGGAAAAGAGGGGTGGGGCTTTGTTCTGGGGGTGGGGCCGCCTTGCGCAGCTTTAGAAAGGAGAGAATTTCATAAAGTCACTCTCTCCAACCTTTTCTATCTATCCTTAGAAGTTGGGCTATATAAATATGATATTAGCGTTGGTTTTTCCAACGAAACTAAGCACTTTTTTTTTCTTTATCATTCGGAAGGCTCAGTCCCACACTCTGACTTCAATGATGGGAACAACCTCCGCACGCACTCCGGCGCTCCAATAAACAAAAGTTCTCCGCCTGACTTTATTTAGAATAGTGGTCGATCCCTCGGGAGTTACATTCGTAACTTAATGTTATGTTCACACGCGGTGATCTTATATCCAAGAGTACTACCCTTTACGTAGTCTATGTCTGGGGAGCATACTTGACAGGAGATAGACACAGGCGGTAGATAGGTCCCCCACTTCGATTCCAGCCCCGTTAGCATCTCCGATCCGAGATAAGGGATTACTCCGTTAGGTCTTTTCGGTCCGGAGCCGGCCGGTAATGGATTTTTTCCCTTGCTTGTGGACCAGCTGCCTAACCCTTGTTCTATTGGTTTGGCGGTTGCTACCAAGACGATTTCTTTATGCCCATCAAAGGACCTCGAGATGCTAATCCACGAAAAACGATACGAGAAATTCGAAAGAACTCATATACGGAACGAGGGCGACCCGTGGAAATACATCGGTTTCTTACTCGTGCAAAGGAACTATTTCTTGGCAACTTGGACAACTTATAACGAAGTTTGTCCCGCATATCACTAGGAAGATCGGAATCTTTACAAAAGGCTTTATAAAGCTTTCGTCTCAATTCATATTTAGCCGCAAGCAATCTACGTTTGTGATCTCGTATATTTCGCTTCTCCGACACGAATCTCTTACTCAGAATCTCCCTCATCCTTTTGCAAAGCTCACTTCTTCTTACCCAATTCATTAGAAGCTGCTCATCTGGTCCTTACTTTCCCCCACCTTCCGTAGGCATGTTCGGGGAGTAGCCTGATAAAGTATACACTTGTGTAGGCCTCTTTAATCCCGTTGACTATTCGAGGGTGACGTGGGGTGATAGATGGTTTTGATAGTCTCGGGACCATTGTTAAGGAGCTCTATCAAAAGTCTTTCCAAGAAAGAAATAGCTTTCTTGTCCCTTTCCACCACTGACTCTTCCGCCTGTTTGTCCAGCTCCCCCCGCCATTCGTCCAAGAAGTCGTCAAAGGCTTCCTTAGGGTTGTAGGGGGCCTGGTCGGCCAAGCCAGGGTGCTCAGAAAGCACGTGGTTAAAAAGACGGAAACATGAGTGTTTCCACTCCCGGATCCGGAGGTCTCTGTTCTCAAAGTCGGCTAAGATGTTATACTCCCTCTGAGAGGAAGCATGATCCAGCTCATGTCTTATTTGAGCCCAATAGATAGTCCCCCTCCCTTTGCCTTATCCAGCAAATAGGGGCTATTGTCCTGCTCGAGTCGTACAATGCGATTTCGCATTGACGATTCCAAGCTAGTATATTTTTTTGACCGGATGGGAAGGTCCCGCCTCATCGGCCGCCACCCTTGGGATCGAAGGAGGAGCCGCAGGTTCGCCTTGAGCTGGCGGAATGGCATTTTCGCCCGCCTCTTGCCCGGCAGCTTCGAGTCCTCCTTGAATAAAGGGAAGAACCACTTCAAATAATTCATACATAACATCTCTCTCTTACTCAGAATCTCCCTCATCCTTTTGCAAAAAGCCGCCCCACGGTGGTAAAGTCTCATCTTGTGTGTTGGCCGAAGTTACAATAGTCACATTGAAACCTCGAATATGTTCGAAGATCTCGAAATGATCTTCCAGTTCCGGGGAGAATTCGAACAACTCCGTTTCCATCGAGAATTGAATTGAGTTTTGCCGTATTTCGACCGGAGAATCTAACAGAGACATTACTGTCGAGATTCTGACCGAAAAATTTGACATTCCATGCCCTCGGAGAGTGCTTTGTCGTGCTAGGTCACTGACATATCCTTTGTCTTTATTTGACCCCAAGAATGGATTGGATCGAAACGACTTTCCTGTCGAACCCCTTTGTGTCTGTATGAATTTCTGACCGCGCGGAATCTCCATAGCCAATTTTCCATTTTTTATTATGAAATCATAGGGTGCCTTTGGTACTAGTCTTATTTCACACGATCTAGGAACTTCCATAACGTTGGCGTGATTCAGTTTGAGCAACGGATCCTGACGTGATACATCTTCGTAATGAAAATAGAGTGGAAACATAGTGATTGATTGAGAAACAATGATTCCCTCCATACAGAAAGAGAGTCTTTCCTGTAGGAGTAGTGACGAACTATATATAGCTGTGGTTGGTTGTTGACCAAAGAAAGAAAAGCATGGGAGAAAGAAGCACAAACGAAAGGAAGAAGGGCGACTTCTTTGATAGATTCTGTCTAGCCCCAATCTGTTTTTAGTTTAATAACGCAATTTTTTACATATCTCGTTGGGGAGTCGAAGCCACACAACAACGACCATTCACTTGAACTCTAACTGTCGCCCGCTTACCCACTTAGCTACCGGGATTTCTTCTCACACAGTACCAATTGCTACGAGATTCTCTCAAAGCTTCAATCGCATTACATATGAGAATAACCTTACTGGCTTACAGGGCACTCTCCATGGCTAGAAGAGGGAAGGACAAGTGAAGGATGGGCCAATCAAGCCCTTTGCTGAAAGGTGAAAGGTTAGCTGTAGGCATCCACGGTGGTCTTCCTCTCTCCCGATGGTTTATATAGCTTGACTTACCTCTCCATCTCCCTTTTTGTTATTTGAATTGGAAAGTTGAAAAGAGGAACCATTAACGACGTCTCAAATGATGATAAAAGCTTGATGTCTTTCTATCGCTGTCATAAGTGATGATGAAGATCGGGGTGATGAGGTTAACCCATTACCGAATAAGCATGATACTATACTTGACTGAACCTCCTTACGCCGGTTCAAATCACATAAGGGCAATAAGAGCGGACTGACGCGTCAGCTTCTAGGGCGCCCTTTCCTGTCTCGTTGACGAGGTCAGGTTATCCTAGGATTATCCCGTCTTTCCATCGTAGTAAAGTCGGAAAGATGAGACGTCCGACTTACTGGTGAAACTCTACTTTTCATTCTTCACTCTTGCAAGGGCTATACCCTTAGCCAAGAGATTGACTAATAAAGTAGTCGAATCAATAGTGACTCCGACGGACTCTTTTCAGATGGTAGATGTCGTTAATGACATAACTGCCGACTGGGAGAGTCTAATTCGTACCTATGTACCTCGGATTGGCTCCATCCCCATGTGTAAGGGGATCACATGGAGTCCGGAAGGCAGTAGTGCTAGCTCTATTTATCCTATTGGGATTGGAGCAAGAGTGGAATGGAAGAAAGAAAGCTGTCCTTCTCTTCTCCTCCAACCGGTACCTCCTCCCGACATGAAGGAATGCCCGATAATCCTTCGGGGGCTGGTATGTCCTTTCAGTTCTGGTCTGGGGAACGCCTTTCAAAGAAAGCACTCCTATACTGCCTGGTGTAGATTCGGCTATTTGCGTCTAGTGGGGAGCTTTGTCATCTCAAAGAATAAGCGGATCTTCCCTTGCATGCGGATCTTAAACTAGTGGATCTCAAGATGGCCGGTAGCTGCTTTCTGCTCTCCTTATTAGTGCCAACTCCGCTAGGTATAGGTAGGGAGTCTTCTACAAGTCGCATTACTGGTCGATGACCTGATTTTTGAAGCAGTCGAGATGCCTTTCCTGGGGGAACCCTTCCTTGCATTCTTGTATTCGCTTCAATCGCTCCTGAATCGGCGGATCAAAGATCGGAATACTTTCCTTTAACTGCTAGAGGTGGATGAGAGGCCGCTATTTGCTTGCTTCTCCGGTTCGCTCTAGTTCACCTGGTTTACAACGGTCTGTTTGCTAGGTTTTAGACAGGGGCTAAGGGCGAGTCATCCCTCTTAGCAGCTCTTTCCTAATCAATCAGCTTTTGTGCTCTCCCAAAACAGCAGAAAGACTTTGAAGAATTCCACCAACTACTGATCTCATGAAAGGGAATACTTTTCAACAAGACTTTCTTTCTCTTGCGCCACGCCGGAACGTATGGACACTGCCTAAAGTTAAGTAAGAAGGAATCGGGGTGGCTAGCTTCCCTTCTTTTCTGGATCTTGACTTGGATTGTGATAGATGCAATTTATCAAGTCTTGATTGAGGGCTTTGCACTTCGCGGTCTCACCTCATAAAGTATTGGTTCTTTCTTTCCATTCCGTTAGACGAGAACTTGGTATGGAAAAGGGTTCTCCGCGTCGCATCGGTTTTTCATTCAAAGACTGGCACGGCACCCCCTTTTCATCTGCATCTGAAAACAGTGGTAAGGCCTTACCTGGACCTTCCTTCTTTTTGCATCTCATCTCTGGCTTGCTTAGTCTACTATTGCATTTAAGTAGGCCCAGTGGCGGAGCTAACAGCAGAAAAGCCTTTTTTTTTAGGGATAGTGAAATTCCGGATCGAAGAGATTCACCCGTAATAAGGGGTCAAAGACAGAGGGTCTCAGAGAAATTCAACTAGTAACACACTTTCAAAATCTCAATCTATGATTTAATGAACAAAGTTCCTCTCCTGCTGCTTATTGACGAGTGATTAGCTTGGCTTGGCATTCTCTAAAGAAAGAGGGACCTTCTCTGGTCACTGACACCATCTTTCTTCGATTGAGCCCCCCTTGTATGCCCTACCCCTCCGCCGAGGGAAGAGGAAGAAAAAGTACTCCAACTACAGTTTAAAACTGACTTGCCCGGCACACAGCTCTATGCTTCGCATACCTCGTAAGAAAGTATCCAGACTCTCTCTCATCAGTTTGAGATTCCAAGGCCAAGCGCTAGCGCCCGGGCTTACGAGCAAGGTCTTTAAAGAATAGGTGGGCTCTTATTTGCCAGATAAGAAGATCTTTTGCCAATTCTAACAATCTCACTCACCTCCAGATTAAATAGATACTGATTCTAGAGCAAGTTATATCCGTATCCAAGACTACATAAGTAATTTTCAACAACAGGGTCTAGGAAAAGAGCTAGGAAAGAAGGCGGCATAAACTCTCATTTCTTGTCCTCTTTTCCCCGGTCGCCTGCTCTATGGTATGTAAACCAACTGCCTTATTATATTCCTTCCTATGAAAGAACTCAAGCTTAAGCAAGTCCAGTCCACCTCTATTTAGCTCTCTCTTATAGCGTATAGCACCACTTTCTCTTATCAAGACTTTCTCTCCTTTAAAAAGCCCTTTTCTAAAGGCAAAAGGCCTTAATCATCAGACAGAAAGACCCGATAAAGACAAGAAAAAGGCGTTGAGCAAGGAAATGAAGGCAAAGAAGAGGACAGATCCTTAAGAGCTAGCATCACCGGCACCAGCAGCAAGGGCGAGAGCAGGATTCATTGCCGGCACACCATCCCTCCATTCATGACATACCATAGCGCAAGAAGCACATGCATGAAAAATGGAATCATAATTCCCGGGGCATGATAAAGACAGTAAGACTGGGGAAGAGACATATAAAGAAAACTGACAACAGATAGCGGGAAGAAAAGAGAAGCTCCAATGAATGGACATTATAAGAAAAGAATACGCGGGCTTTCCCGCTTGAGAAGAAGTACCGCTCGTTGGACTGAAGGGAATGCTTGAAAGCGGCTTGCTACTATTACTTTACTAATACTAAAAAAAAAAAGTATAGCTACTATATTTAATATATATATATATATATAATAATAATAGACTGGCTTTCTGAAGAAAAGGAATGGGTTTGGCTATTGACCAACAACCGGAATGTTTGAAATTAATGAAATGAATCTTTGCCCGTTGAAAACTAAACTAGTATTCATAAAAGAATTAACTCTTGCCGGGCTAACAAAGGGACATTGCTCTAATATGTCTTACCACCCCCTAACCTCTCCCTATCGGGAGTTTCCTCGGGTGAAGCTGTTCTTGCTTTGCTTTGAACAAACTTCATCAGATATTAATTTCTCACTGCTAGCAATCCAGGTTAATAAAGTTAATAAAGTAAAGTATGCGCCCATTAATTAATATAGTAAAGTATGCCTTTCTTCGCCCTGCCAGTTAACGAATGAGCAAGCAAAAAGTAGGCAAACTGTTATAGAATCAGCAACGAGGCCTCATCTCGTGTCTAATAGCAATTCCTGGCTTTATCGAACCAGTCACTTCTCCAGCCTTTCAGCTCTCTAAACAGTATATACGTATTCCCCAACAGTATATTGGTATTTCCTTGAAAGGGCTAATCTCCCCGTCATGCCTGTAGCTTTCGAGCGAGTTCGAGCAAGTGAGAAAAGTCTTTTTACATAAATTCCTTTTATTTTAGTCAATAGTAGCAAGCAGGAAGAGTTCCAGTCGTGGTGAATTCCCAAAAAGAATGAATCTGATGTAGGCCGGTTGTCCACTTTAATGAATAGGGAACTTGCCATTCCCGCATCTTATTATTTCTTTTTTCCTCAATCTAATCCTGTCCTGTTTACGGTCTTTTCTTGCAGTTCGCGATCGCCTAGATAGCTTCACCCCTGCCATACCATATGTAAAGAAATTGTTTCGGTATCCATCAAAAGCCCGCAATCAAGGGCCTTCGTTTGATCCTTCCTACTTCCGACGGTATCTTTCCCTATCCGTTCCTTTCTTACTGTTAGTGGGAATCGTTCATCTTGTAGTACTTCATTCACAGTCCCCGAGCCGTCTGAGTAGAGGTAAATAGGGCGCTTCCTCTCCCGATCGGGGTGGGAGAAAGAATAAAGCAAAGAGATTCACATGTTGGTTCACCAAGAAATAAAAAAGAGGTATTTATTGGCTGGCTAGCGGGCGGCTTACTCTACGCCAAGGGCGAAGGGCGGGCTCCTCTTCGTTCCGATCTAAAATAGCCGTACCGTAGGAGAGAAGAAAAGAGGATTATGAAAGGCAGTTTAACCAAGTGAGGTCGGAATAGCATTGGATGAGAAAGCCTCTTTATCCGTATGAGAAAACTGCTCATGATGCGAAGTTTTCTGGATAGAAGGGTCATCCTCCTAGGCTACTACTTTTCCCGGTTCTTCGGAAAGGAAAAGAATGAAGTCGGAGCTTTTCAAAGAAATGATGTAAATGGATGTCCACAGACTCCTAGGCTAGAAGGTGAATGGTATGGTTTGCTCACCCTGAAGAAAACTCGTATAGAAACAAAGGGCTTGCTTCCGCATAAGATAAGAATGGTCTGGTGTCCCAGTTCATTCGGACCTGTAGTTAGCTCAGCTTGAGCAGCACTTTACAACCGATAGCACGAAAGAGAACAACGGGAGGCGAGCCCTATTAGGATAGGATTTTTCGTGCATTCTCTCTTCTTTTTCCTCTTCTTATTCTTATGAATCTTCTTTTGAGTAAGACCTCTCCCTAATAAAGACTCAACTCACTATTCTATTTCTACTTCCTTTATCGTGGGCAGGTGATCGGCGACCTCACGATCGCTTACCAGTTTCGGTCTCTTTGACCCGGTCTGGTTTCCCTCGTATTATCCAATTTTTTATCCGTCGTCAGATGTATAAGAAGGATGATAAGGCAGATATGCTAGTCAAGATTTTGTTGTCCCTCTTTAATTTATCTAAGATTATCTTATTAGCTAAACGAATGGATTTCTCAACCTTTGCTTCCATTGTCTCGCGATCCAGAAAAGGTGGTCCAAGCCGTCAACCGGGTGGCGGAAACGCTGCCCCAGTTGGTGGGGAGGTACCTACCTTGGGTTTCACAGATCCCCCTTGATGAAGGGGTTACGTGGGAGCCAACCCGGAAGGCTATACCTAATTCTCCTTACCTCTCCCAACAATTGAGACTTCCGACTATCGAATCAGAGCTCTAATGTATCTACGCTAGATCTTGATAATAGCAGTCTTATGGGAGTAGCTCTTCTCTTGATGCTACCCCTCGGTCAGCCTTTCTTTGGCTAAGCTGATTCAGATCGATTTATTAGAGTGAACTTTGATCTCCTTTACTTGATTGATAGGAAAGTGACCCTTGGCTATCTTACGAAGAGCCTAACTCTATCATAAAAAAAATTGACACTAAGCGAAGAATGCAGACTGGACTAAACCAAGGGCACTTCTGGAAAGGTTCCTTTGATAGAAGATCGGTACTTGAAGTCAGAAAGAGGTAGAGATGAGATAGTTATTGCAGCTGAAGGAAGCTAGCCACAAGGAAGGAGAACTCTTAGATCCGGATCCCAGTCCACGACTCTATTATCACCCCTTTCTGGTCTCTTCTATCAATTAATCATGGGAGTGACTTCCATTACGAGCAAAGAAGCAAGGCTTTCCTTGTGTAAGCGAATCCCCCATTAAGGATATAAGAGTGGTCAGGAGTTTGTGCAAGGCAGTTTTATTTATAATGTTTAGTGAGGTATTGATTTCCTAGGGTAAGCGCAGTGTCTTGACTTTCAAGCCTTTAAGTCTCTTGGGTAAATAGGGATCCTAATCCTAGGCAAGCTAGTCAGTTAAGTTTCTCTTCATTTTCCGAGATAAGCAGTTCAATTCCTTCGCCTTCTCCAGGATTTGACCCTTCGCTTTCCACTGAGCTGAGGTAATCCCTGAAGCCCCCCTGCTTGCAGTGGCAGTTGCCAGCGAGTAAGACAGTGAAAGCTATGGCTAGGGATTTTCTGCTTGACAAGGAGAGGAATCGTTTTGGACTTTAGCCTCTCCCTGGTAGGGAATACGATTCCTTTACCCAGTTCTCTTCTCTTTCTTTAGAAGCAGTATAACCGTATAGTTATAAAGCGGGATTTTTTCCATTGGAGGATAAAGTTAGCTAGTTCAAGCAAAGGCAAAAGCAACTACAATTGAAACTGACTCTCTAGGGGCAGGGACTACCGTTAGCGGGACTGCTACGGCAATAACAAGGAAGGACTAGTCGAGATGAAGGGACACTTTCATTGTCTATAAAGGGAAAGGGCAAAGAAACTCCAACGACTGACTCTGGCTATAGGGATGTGACAGAATTCCCCGGGAGAAATCCTCCCACTGCTATTGTAGTGGCTTAACCTTTTTCGATGGCAGAAGCATTGGATGCCCTTTTTTCTCCAACACTAGATGCGCTTGATCTAGACTCCCTTGGAACTAGATCCCTAGCTTGGAAAGAAATCTATAACTGGCTTACTTGCGGACTTAGCAATGGCCATTAGGAGCACTTCTACAAATATTGATATTGGGAATGCCACAACTTCAACTACAGCTTCAATGGGAATAGCAGAAAAATGGAATTAAGAAACTCATACTTCCGGAAGAAAAGCTATATTCCTCCTAAGGGATATCTTCTCGTGAGCCCTAGAATCAGTTTGCCTAAAATCACTTGATGGAAAGGCTCGGCTGGATCAAAGCACTTTTTTCTGACACTCGCAACTAACTACTCCCCTGTACATATAGGGAAGACCACTACTGAGACTGGAACTCAAAGGCCTCCAACGGTAACTTCAACTCCAGGTAAGGCGGAAGCACTTTTAGGGCTTAGGACGAGAAAGACATCTTTTACACTAGCTTTTGACCTAGAACCAGCTAACTTAACAGATGGATTGGCCTTGCCTACTTCAATGCCAATTGATAGGGGGCCTGGACCAACATCGAAAGAAAGTGCAACTTCTGGAACTGCTCCCTTAAAGAAGAAATCTCCATTCACTGCAACTAAAACCTCAGGAAAAGTTATCTAGTTAGACCTTCCCGGTAAAGATTACTAAGACATGGAAAGAAATCTAGCAATTAGTGCCTTATATATAGCCCCTTACTTATCCCTTTGGCTTGAAATATCACTTTACCTACCCTCTCAAGTCTCGCCTCTGTCGCCTTCTACCAAGAAGGAAACTATTCACTACTCATACGGCTCTCGTAGAACAACTACTGAGACGAGTAGACTATCAGGTGAACAAGAACTGGGGGAGGCATCCTACTCTTGGGAGAAATCCTACACACCTTAGACAGGGTAGGAAGAGTTATCTTAAAACTTCAAGCTCTCAAAACAAAAGGTATATATCCTTCTTAGCCTTATACACTCCCAGGATAATTGACTTACCCCCAGACTTTGTTTCCCCTTTGACCCTGAAAAATGGAGGACTTATTTACACACAAAACTAAACAAGGAATCCAATTACAGTAGCTCTAATTGAATTGGCTGGCTCTCCTACCTGGGATCCCAACTATCATCCATATCCGTTTACCCTACCTGCTATCAAAAGTCCTTCCACCTGTTACTCACTCTCCGGAGGGAGATGGATGGATCGTGCTTGTGCTATCAAGCCGAAAAATGACTGCTTTCGAGCGGAAAAAGATTGAATGGTTGTAAACAGATTAGCTAGTTGGGTCAATTGGCACTCTTTCACTAGTGATTGTAAGCTAGGTGCCCTTAAATGACAGGAGGGGAAGAAGCTCTAACGGAAGCATCCAATCAACCGGGAATCCCACCTTTCAGATTCTACATCTGCTACTGCTGGAGTGGAGAATGAATCTACTACCTGTGCCAGCAAACAAATACTAAAAAAAAGAAAGGGCTAGGTGTCCATGCCACCAACCAACTCCTGAAAGAAAAACAAGAGCTTCCCCGGCAAACCACTAGAAGTTACCCATCGAGTCGAGCAATAATCCATTGGAGAAGCAAGCTGCTCTTTGTCACCCCATTTCCCTGGGGACCAAAAACAAGCTCCAAAGAAGAAGAAGGACTTATCGCAATCTCAGGTACAATGGCTAGTTGGAAAGCCTTTCAATTCAAGCCAATCTCTTGATTCACATTCATGTGAAACCGTTGCAACCGATCCTGCATACCAATCATCCGCCGCTTACAGTAATGGCACTAAGCCAAGGTTTCCATGGATTCAGTCCTGTGGAAAAATACATATATTAGGTAGGCAATTCAGTTAGTAGTGTCACCGGTCAATCCTTGGGACACTAGCGAGTCCGTCCTTAACCTAAAAATTTTGTCCATGAAGCCTTAGATACTCCAAGCCTCAATCTTTATTGTCCTTGAACCTAGACCATGGAAGTATGGTTATAGTCCCATTCCATTAGTGGGATCCATAGCCTACGGGTCTTTCCCAAGCCAGTAAAAGAAGAAGGTTTTCGAGGACTACCCTAAGCCTACAATACAAGTAGGCAGGACTTTCAGTTACAATGTATAGGTTGGGCAAGCTTGGATGCCCCTACTCCCAACAAGTTGCTGGTCGGGATCGTGAAACTATCGCAGTTTGGTCATAAGGATAAAAGTTCTTATCTAATTAGGTCAGGGGCGGCCGGCCCGGGGGTTACCCGCG